GTGGAGTTGAAGGAAAATATCCAAACCATGTCTTATTCTTTTCAATAATCCATACTTGTAGCAATGAAATACTCCAAAATTGAGAACTGAGTGATTACAAATATCTCTGATCTTTGATCTTTTCTATAAAGTCTATAAAGGACCAGAAATCCCTTGCTTACGTATCATTGGGAAGTGCATTAACATAAATACGGCAGTAAGAAGGGGTAATACAAAAGTATGTAAACTATAAAAACGAGTCAAAGTGGATTGTCCCACACTAGCACTTCCGCGTAATAATTCTACCAAAGGCGATCCTATTACAGGAATAGCGTCAGGTACGCCTGTTACAATTTTGACTGCCCAATAACCAACTTGGTCCCAAGGTAAGGAATAACCAGTTACACCAAAAGATGCGGTCAATACACCCAGAACCACACCTGTAACCCAAGTCAATTCGCGAGGTTTTTTAAATCCACCGGTGAGATACACCCGAAATACGTGCAGGATCATCATTAGGACCATCATACTTGCCGACCAACGATGAACTGATCGGATTAACCAACCAAAGTTAGCTTCAGTCATTATATATTGAACAGAAGCAAAAGCCTCAGTAACGGTCGGGCGATAGTAAAACGTCATAGCAAATCCCGTAGCTACTTGGACTAAAAAACAAGTAAGGGTAATTCCTCCTAGACAATAAAAAATGTTAACATGAGGAGGAACGTATTTACTAGTTATATCATCTGCAATCGCCTGAATCTCGAGACGTTCTTCGAACCAATCATAGACTTTATTGAGATAGGTAACCCAAGAGGACTCCCCCTCTGAGAACCGTATATGAGAATTTCATCTCATACAGCTCAAACATAAACACCTCAATACTGGTTGAAACAGATATAGAATAAATAGAAGGTTTGAAACTTCTTACTAGTTCTAGTTTCTCCTTTGCTTCAATCTTATCTCTTCTCTGAAGATATGAAAAAAAAACCGAAAGCTTTGTGGTGATAATGCCAAAATATCAAGTCGGCTCATTCGTCTTTATATTGCATAGATCGTTACAGGCCTCTTGAATCTTCTATTTCCCTATTTTATTTTCTTTCGTTGATTTATTATTTTTATTTGTGTTTAATTTAATTAATTTTAATTAATATGTCTTTGTATTTATTTATTTTTTATAGGAATTCTCTTGTTAAGACCCTATGAATCGATTGAAACCTCAGATTCATACTATAACCACGATGATTCAATAAAACCTTAAAGCTAAGTCCAATGATTCTCTGAGTAAAAACCATTGTATCATCACTTATTCAATGAATATTAATTAAATTAATAGATATATATCATAAAATGACTGAAAATCAAAAGAAATAGTTCGTCTTAAACTAAGCAAAGCATAAAGAGGCGTTTGAAAGAAGAAAAATCTTTCAATTTATACTTAATTCTTTGCATTTTTTTTAGTCCGGCCGCGGGGTCTGAATATTAAGTATGAATCATAGTTTAAATATTTCGTGCTCGATTTCATATATTCTGTGTTTCAGATAATAGACTAAATATCCGACGCGATAAAACACATCTCTATGAAGATGGCAGACCCATTCTCTGTACTATCAATAGGATCAATTATAACAAGTCACACACTCATATTCCGAACTACAGAAACAAAGAAATTCCGCGGTCGAACTACCAAAATCAAAATAAATATATAAATATGGGCTAGAAATCCGAGCCCCCTAAAGGATTCACTTTGTATTGAAAAGCTAAGACTTCACAGTTCTTGTGATCTTCTAATTCATTGAAATTCCGTCCAGTAAAACGGAAGAATTATAAATCTCCAAAATAATAGATAGGAATATCGCAAATAGAGCCATTGCGACACCCATCAAAGGAGTGGTTCCCCATCCAGGAGCTACTTTACCATATTCCGAATTCAATGGTTTCAATAAACCCCCTACATTTGTTGATCTTGGACCAGATCTGGAATTACTCTCAACGGTTTGTGTAGCCATAAATCCTATTGTTTTAATTAAGATCTGTTGACTTTGTATACTATTCCGTTGTAAATAAACGATCTTATCATAGATCCATTGTGGTCTTGAAATTATATAATAATGGAAACAGCAACCCTAGTCGCCATCTCTATATCTGGTTTACTTGTAAGTTTTACTGGGTATGCCTTATATACCGCTTTTGGGCAACCCTCTCAACAACTAAGAGATCCATTCGAGGAACACGGGGACTAGTTCTAGTTAAAGTACTAAGCCTCCCAATATCGGGAGGCTTAGTACTTCAATTGATAAAATGAAAAATAATTTATTTCACCTTTTTCGTTGGAACTTTAGGGGGTTCTCGAAAAAAGATAGCGAAAAAAATTATCCCTAGAGTCGAGACTAAAAGGAATGTATAAACCAATGCTTCCATAGATTCGATCGTGGTTTACAATTATAGCTTCCATACCTGTTTATTTTCCTACCTAAAGAAAGAGCAAAAGTCAAAGAAAAAAAAGTAGATTCGAAAGATACGATAACAATGTTATATTATATCAGACTACTTGTCTTTTTGTAGTTGGATCTCCAAGTTTTTGGAATGCGCCAAATTCTACTTGAGCATCCAAATCTGGGTCAATACCAGCAAAAACATCTCTGAATAAGGTTCGAGCACCATGCCAAATGTGTCCGAAGAAAAAGAGCAAAGCAAACGAAGCATGTCCAAAAGTAAACCAACCCCTCGGACTGCTACGAAAAACACCATCAGATTTCAAAGTAGCACGATCTAATTCAAAAATTTCACCCAATTGAGCGCGTCTAGCATATTTTTTAACAGTAGCAGGATCACTATAACTAACTCCGTTAAGTTCGCCGCCGTAGAACTCAACAGTTACACCTACTTGTTCAACACTATACTTTGATTCTGCCCTTCTAAAAGGAACATCAGCTCTAACAATTCCGTCTCCATCTACCAAAACAACTGGAAATGTTTCGAAAAAGGTAGGCATACGACGTACAAAAAGTTCACGCCCTTCTTTATCTCTAAAGATGGGGTGTCCTAACCATCCAACAGCTATCCCATCCCCGTTGTCCATTGAGCCCGCTCTGAATAACCCCCCTTTTGCCGGATTATTCCCAATGTAATCATAAAAAGCAAGTTTTTCCGGAATTTTAGACCAAGCTTCTGAGAAACTTTGATTTTCAGCGAGTCCAGCACTAACTCTTCTATATATTTCTTGCTGGAAGTATCCCTGATCCCATTGATACCGAGTGGGACCAAATAATTCGATGGGGGTAGTTGCTGAACCATACCACATAGTTCCAGCAACTACAAAAGCAGCAAAAAAGACAGCAGCGATACTACTGGAAAGGACGGTTTCAATATTGCCCATACGTAATCCTTTGTATAGACGTTGAGGCGGACGAACACTAAGATGAAATAGGCCCGCTAATATGCCCAATGTACCCGCTGCAATATGATGAGAGGCTATTCCGCCCGAAACAAACGGATCAAAACCTTCCACACCCCACGCTGGATTTACAGATTGTACTTTTCCAGTTAGTCCATAAGGATCGGACACCCATATTCCAGGGCCATACAAACCTGTTACATGAAATGCGCCAAAACCAAAACAAGCCACCCCTGAAAGAAATAAATGAATTCCAAAAATCTTGGGCAAATCCAAAGACGGTTTTCCTGTACGTTCATCAGTAAATATTGCTAGATCCCAATACACCCAATGCCAAATAGCTGCTAAGAAGCACAAGCCAGAAAACACAATATGCGCTCCGGCCACACCTTCATAACTCCAAATGCCTGAATTCGTTACAGCCCCCCCTGTGATACTCCAACCACCCCACGAATTAGTTATTCCTAAACGAGTCATGAAGGGTATAACGAACATACCTTGTCTCCACATTGGATCAAGAACAGGATCAGAAGGATCAAAAACGGCTAATTCATATAGAGCCATTGAACCGGCCCAACCAGCAACCAGAGCTGTATGCATTATATGGACAGCAATCAACCGACCGGGATCATTCAATACAACGGTATGAACACGATACCAAGGCAAACCCATGGAAATACCCCTTTTTATCAAATAAAGATAAAGACTATGTAACTTTATTGCATTTTAAAAACGATACTATGGACCTCCCCCTTCAGTGGATTCTCTCCGAGCAGGAGATAATATTTGTTCTCTTCTGCTGGCAATAATCAAACAATTCTGTTCGTAGGAACAAAGAGAAGCAGATCTATTCTATACCCGATAAGCCCCAATACGCAATGGTGGGTTGAGCCCATTTTCTATGAGTGAATCCATCCATACTTAGTCATCATTCGAAAGATCTATTTTTATTAGTTACTTTATTAATTCTGTCTTCCTTTCTGACCATGGCTAAAATGAATAACGGCCAATTTTTATGAAGACAATTAAACCCATTATTACGTTTCCACATCAAAGTGAAATATAGTACTTCATTTTTTGTTAATGCCTATTGGTGTTCCAAAAGTACCTTTTCGAAGTCCTGGAGAGGAAGATGCATCTTGGGTTGACGTATAGTGCGGCTTGTCAGATATATTGGGTCATATGGGATTTCCCCGTTCTCTCCCTCGATCGAGATATCCCTTGTTTCACCCAATCAATTTATTCAAAATTTGGCGCGTGAGGTGCAATTAGATCCGTTTTGGGGGGATCCAGATTAATATTACCATCTCAATAAAACTTATTTATGGTTGGCTTGATTGGACCAAGAAAATGAAGTATCCAGGCTCCGTTTAGAAAAAACCCAATTAGTAATAGATCGGCGATTACTACTTGTATCATAAACGATTTTATTATTAAATTAGAAAGAGGGGTGATCTCAAAGTGTTAATTAATCGAGCTGAATACCTCAACTATTTGACGGAAGAAAGGCATCAAATGAATTCAAAAAAGAAGTGGTATTGGGAGCATTTATCCTATATGTGCAAATAGAAATCGGGGAAATCTTTACCTGGAGTAGAGCATAAACCTAAAAAAATGGAAGGGGCCCCTTCAGGAACAAGAAAATTACATCGTAATTTGGCGATGAAACAATATATCAATGAGAAGTTTGTTTGATAAGTGTAGTGAATTTCGTATTATAGGTTATAGGAAAACGAGCAAAAACTTATCTTTTTTTTTGAAGAAAAAGGGTTCCTTTGTTAAAAGTTAGATAGAACCTACTCTAAGCCAAAATAAAGGGGCTGGAATCTTATACATTGATCTTTTTTCCGCGATTTTTTGAACCGTATGCCTCAAAAGGTGCATGTACGGTTCCTAAGGGATAGTTTTTTATCCTAATCAACCGACTTTATCGAGAAAGATTGCTTTTTTTAGGCCAAGAGGTTGATAGTGAGATCTCAAATCAACTTATTGGTCTTATGGTATATCTCAGTATAGAGGATGATACCAAAGATCTCTATTTGTTTATAAATTCTCCCGGAGGATGGGTAATACCCGGAGTAGCTATTTACGATACTATGCAATTTGTAAGACCAGATGTACATACAATATGCATGGGATTGGCCGCTTCAATGGGATCCTTTATCCTGGTCGGAGGAGAAATTACCAAACGTCTAGCATTCCCTCACGCTTGGCGCCATTGAGTTTTTTATTTGAAAGAAAAAAAGACTATGCCTTAGCAGGAATATTAAGTAATAATAGCATGGCACTTCGAATTTGATATGAGAAAACTCTCTTTTTTTTTTTACATTAAATTATGTATCGAAAGAGTAGTATGAGATAATAAGATATTCCTAATTTTATCTTGGGGTAGTCCATTTAAGCGGCACAAACTTTTTTTTTGTTTTCACACCGGAAGCGTTTTAACAATATTTATTTTTTATAGAAAAGATTCATTTTTTGCCTTAGCTCAAAAAAACTTTGGGATTGCTGAATCACAGACGAAATAAATATATAAAGCAACGGAACCATCATAGTATTTTTTAACTCCCCCGAAAGGAAGGGTGGTAATTGGATCATTTACCGATCTGCGTCTGATAGATCCTAGATTTTCTCTTTATTGGCTGTAAGGTAAAAGTAAATTCCATTAGAGAGCCGTATGCACTGCACAAAAAATGCCCGTACGGTTCTTCAATTGTTTTTTTTGTTTGCACCTCATCATCCTGCAAGATAGAGAAACCATTTATTTATCATCAGGGTAATGATTCACCAACCCGCAGCCTCTTTTTATGAGGCACAAACGGGAGAATTTATCTTGGAAGCGGAAGAACTACTGAAACTGCGCGAAACCATCACAAGGGTTTATGTACAAAGAACGGGCAAACCCTTATGGGTTGTATCCGAAGATCTGGAAAGAGATGTTTTTATGTCAGCAACAGAAGCCCAAGCTCATGGAATTGTTGATCTTGTAGCGGTTGAATGAAGGATTTCGGCGAAATCCCTACTATTGTTGTGTTGAGATTTTCTTTATATTCTTACCGGGTTTAATATTCTATTAAATATAAATAGATTAAAAAAACAAGCGATTCATAATCATCCGGTTAGGATCGATCTCAACCAGCCTATTATGTATACGATACAGCATGCCAACCATTAAGCAACTTATTAGAAATACACGACAGCCAATAAGAAATGTCACGAAATCCCCCGCTCTTCGGGGATGTCCTCAGCGCCGAGGAACATGTACTAGGGTGTATGTGCGACACGTTTAGATCATGAGCTAGGGCTGGGACACAAAAAAAAGACAAACTGTATGTTTCCAGTATCAATGATCAATCAATACCAGTGAATAGGATAGAAATAGAATATGAGTAGGATAGGATACAATGGAAGAATTCCACTCACTATCTACAAATCAAAAAGATCCATTATCTCCCTGTGTATTCCATTTATGGTTTCCATTGGTGCAAATCCAATCACCTGAATTTAAGATGAGAAGCAATTCCCCTTTGGTAAGAAGTGGTTATCCATTAAGCGGGGGAAATATATAAGCAGAAAAATTATGTTCCCACTCTTGCAAAAACGGACTAACAGGGTCAGCTACCTAGCTAACTTTCATAATTAAATACCGTTACTGTATGGGTTAGATCTCATTGTGAAAGACCTATTACTAAATAATATAATTCATGGGTAGAGCCAAAGGATGTGAACTGTACAAGTTACCAATAATATTGATTAAATGAAGGAAGGGGTTCCGGTGTATAGAAAGGACCTCACCGTTTAAGAAGTAACCATAGAAACGATGGAACCACTATTTCTTTATCCATATCCATTTAAATTTGAGTTTTATATTTACTATGTTTTTGTGCGGTGAAATGAAAAAATATATATATATATATAGTGGTCGGGGAGGTTATAGTAGCCAAAGCCATTGGAATTTTTATTTTATACATTGGAAGAATCTGTTTTGTTATTAATCGACCAGTAAAGAGGAAAATAATAACTAAAAGAACGGAAATCAATTAGTTATTCATCAAAGTTTCATTTTTTCAATGACCAGAATTAGACGAGGATATGTAGCTCGTAAACGTCGAACAAAAATCCGTTTATTTGCATCAAGCTTTGGGGGGGCTCATTCAAGACTTACTCGAACTATTACTCAACAGAAAATAAGAGCTTTGGTTTCTGCTCATCGGGATAGAGATAGGCAAAAGAGGGATTTTCGTCGTTTGTGGATCACTCGGATAAATGCAGTAATTCGCGAAAATAAAGTATCCTATAGTTATAGTAAATTTATAAATGATCTGTACAAGAGTAAATTGCTTCTTAATCGTAAAATACTTGCACAAATAGCTATATTAAATAGGAATTGTCTTTATATGATTTCTAATGAGATCATAGAGGAAAAGGATTGTAAGGAATTTACCGAAAAACTTAAATGACATTCCCCGGAGAATGAACTCCGGGAAGATATAGTCTAAATTAGTATAAGAAAAAATTGATAAGATGATAAAGTCGTCAAAATGAGTTAACGCGCTCAAACAAAAAAACTTTTATTCTTCCCCGATTCTTTGATTCTTTTTTTTTTTTTTTATTACAACACGAAAATTAAATTTCGATTTGATTATTTTTCGAACAAAATATCCATCTGGGTTTGAGTTCATAGCATATTGGAATTTTGATTTGATTGAAGAGTAAGCCTATTTATTTCTGGTTCTAAAACCAGTAGTTCTAGCGATCGACTCGGTTCTTTCAAACTGTTTCTCGTTATTAAGAAAAGGTAACAAAGATAAAATGCGCGCTTGTTTTATAGCAATAGTAATTAATCGTTGTTGTTTCAAGGTCAATCTATTCACGCGTCTAGATAAAATTTTTCCTTGTTCACTAATAAACCGACTAATTAAACTCATATTTCTATAATCAATTCGATCCCCCGATTGGATCGGGGGCAAACGCCTACGAGAAGATCGTTTGGATTTAAGAAAGGGTCGCTTGGATTTATCCATGGTTTGTTTGTTCCTTATCCCTGAAAATCCTATTTCTGAGTTCTAATTCTTTTTTTTTTTTAGATCCAACTGAAATAGAAGAAATAGAAATTAGGATTTACTTTAGTTATATTAAAATATATATTATATATATAATATGTCATTTTTAATGTTCCTTGGAAGAGTGACAAACAGGCCTGCATTCGATCTATTTCTTTATCTCCCCATGAACCGTATGTTTGTAACAATAGGGACAGAATTTTTTCAATTCCAATCGACTCGGCGTATTGTGTCGATTCTTTTGGGAAATATATCTGGAAATGCCCGTTGATTCTTTATTAACCCCGTTTCGGACACAACTGGTACATTCCAAAATAACCGTTACTCGGACATCTTTACTCTTGGCCATGAACCCCCTTTGGTTTTTGATTCGCTCAACTCTTCCATTTTTTCAATCTGAAGCGAATAAGAAAGGAACAAAGAAAAAATAGAAGTTGCTAACTCTAAATCTAATTACGAAAGATTTCGTTACAATCACTAGAGTAATAGTCAAAAAATAGTAAATAATAAGGAATACAATTATTTCAAACTATATTTCTAATTGCAGTACAGTATCTTATTTAACTATTTTTTATGATACTGTTGCCCTAGGAGCACATTTCCATCCCCGTTGTCACTCTATTATAATATAAATTTAAGCCGGGATTTTAGCTGAGATTGAATAGACTTTAGTCTTTTTCAAAAAAAAAATAGCAATTAATTAGTTACAGCTATTTGATTTGATTGTATCTCTAATCCCCTTCCCGTATCAATAACTAAAAAGAAAAAAAGGGGAATGTCAACGCATCGGGGAATAAACGATTGATCTCTATTAATAAACCTGCTAAAGATCCGAACCATAGAGTACTTAGTACTGGTGCCACGGAAAGATATGTTTTTAGATCTCGCATTGAAAATCCTCCTTCTTTTTGTTTTTAACGTCTCATATGGGTATAGATAAGTCTTTTATTATTTTATTATATGTTATACAATATGTTATATGACATGAGTCCCCCCAAAAAAGAAGAAATGACAATCAAAATTGTGTATATCAATGGAAGAAATAACACTATGGAAAAGAAGACAGGGATTCTCTACAATGAAACTGTAGACCAATTGAAAGGGATGTAGCGCAGCTTGGTAGCGCGTTTGTTTTGGGTACAAAATGTCACGGGTTCAAATCCTGTCATCCCTACCTATTCTATTACTTTAGTTCTCCTATGAGCAATAAGGAGGAATAAATTGAGATCAATTAAATTGGACATACATGATATTTCTTTCATTTTTAGTTTAGAAACGCTATATTATATATATACATGCAAGGTGTATTGGGGTTCAATTCTGATAAGAAAGCGCTCTTAGTTCAGTTCGGTAGAACGTGGGTCTCCAAAACCCGATGTCGTAGGTTCAAATCCTACAGAGCGTGCGTGATTCCGTTCTTGTTAGGTCAAATTCCACTGAAATAAGATCGCTAACTTCAACAGCAATCAGAATTTGACCTCCTGTGGATTAAGGAGGAGGTCACTAAAAACAAATGATTAATTAAATTAATCAAAGGTCCGACTGATCACCGCGCCTGTAT